TACTCAGCAGCTTGATCGGACCAAGCTTCCGCAATTTCAGAATCACCCTGTAGAATGGCCTGTTCTCCCCGGTCGGAATAGGTGGTTCCTTCCCTTAGAACCGTACTTGAGAGTTTCCTATCTCATACGGCTCAAAAATCGATTCTTTTTGTGTCCTATCTTAATCTACCCTATGCTAACTGAATTAGATTTCTCATAAACCTATCCCATTTTTTCTTGGGTTAACCAGAAGAAGTTAATTACATAAGTTTCAAACCCTAATTTTGATCAATAATCAGAATCAGTTTGATCTTTTCTCCCACCTTCAGAAGAATGAAGCATAGGTATCCCCACAATATCGTTAGAATTTTCTGAAAGGTAACTATCTCGGTTTCATATATGGAATTCATATAGAATCTTTGAAAAAGACTTTTTTCCATAAGAAAAAAGAACTTACTATCTTTGGGATCTGATGCTACACCGCTGCTCAATACCTTAGTGGATCGACTCTATTACATAAGTTGATTCCTAACTTTTGTCCCATATCATGACATAAGTAAGCAGTTCTTAACTGTATCGACTCAATAGCTCGCTAATTGATCTTTACGGTGCTTTCTCTATCAATTTGATCCTTTATCCATAGAATATAGTATATAGGCTGCACTCATTTTTTTTTTCTTCCTATTTTGGTTCTCGTGAAGTCTCTTTCCTTGCTACAGCTGATAAAAATCGTTGCTTTGGACGATGCATTATGTAGAAAGCCTATTTTTTCTAGTATTTACTAGCCAATTTGATCTTTGCTTTTTTTCCTTATTTCTATAGTGGAGATAGTCGCACGTAATGACAGATCACGGCCATATTATTAAAAGCTTGTGGTAAGAATGGGTTTCGTTCTAGTGCCCGGAAATAATATTCCAAAGCCTTTGTATGCTCTCCATTGCTTGTGTGTATAAGGCCTATGTTATAGAGTATATAACTTCGATCATAGGGATCAATTTCTGGTCGCGTAGCTTCATAATAATTCTGTAAAGCTTCCGCATAATTTCCTTCGGATTGAGCCAACATCCGTTACGGTCGTTCATTCTATTCAAAAAATCTCCGTTCCAGAACCGTACATGAGATTTTCATCTCATACGGCTCCTCCCTTCTGCGCATAGTACTAAGGGGAATAATCCATAGAATAAAAATTGAACTATTCTCATCTCATTATGAACTGAAAGGAACTAGTATTTTTACAAGAAATCTCTAGCCAGCCTTCCCGCAAGAGGTTTTTTCTTAACACCAATCATATTAGTGTTAGATATAAATGGTAACTCCAACAATTTCTTTGTTCTCAACGCCTTCTATTTCCAGGAATTAGTCACTTCAACGATCTTTGATGGTTATACGGGTATCCAAAGTACAAACGAGATGGATGTTTGTTGTCCCAACCATTCTTGTTAGTCCCGATACCGATAAGGAAAGGGGGAATTTATAACAAAGTTTTTGTGTTGTTGATTCCTAGGTGTAGTGCTTTTTCCCTTATGCCGTCTATTGGTACTAATGTAGTGTAGGATTGACCCGCAATACAGAACCCATAGGTGTAACCTTTCGCTCAATACTCAAATCAACAATTGAAACATCTGAGGCTGCATCAATCGAGGATACACGATAGAAGGAATTGTTCTATCTCCAAACTTCACCTTCACCGAGCGTAGGTTTATTTCAAGAATTTCGTTCTTTCTATACCGAACCGCGTCTCTTTCTCGTAAGACTGAGGTGAGGGCTAAAAAAAACAAGAAAAAAGAATCAAATCGCACCATCTCTGTAATAGGTAAATGCCTTTTTTTCTCCTGAAGTTGTCGGAATTATTCGTAATAAGATATTGGCTACAATTGAAGAGGTCTTATCAATAAAATTTCCATTTATATGAGATCTAGGCATAATTAGCAATCCATTCTAGAATTCTTTTCATTACCCCTCGGGGAAAATGATCCCACAAACAAAGCAAAGGAATTATACAGTACGAAATAACATAAAAACAGACTAATTTTATTCTAATAAATAGATATTAAATAGATATGGGCTTTCCACTTAAATTGTCCCCTTTTGTTTGGAAAGATATGAGATATTGGAATCAGATTGATTTCATTCCCATTTTTGTAGTATACCAATGAGCGGAACTATTACTATTTCATCTAAGTTAAATAACCAAGGACTTTTTTTACTACAGATTCTGATAACTCGAGAAGTTTTGATTTGGTTATGATCCAAAGAGAAAAAAGAATGGAATAATCATTCCATGAAAAAATAGAGTAGAGTAACCATACCTTCTGTTTGCATAACGTGTATACACCACGCCATACAATCGAAATATCAAAATCCATGGGACGATTCATAAATTTGGAATAGATCCGCGGGGTAGCTGATGAATGAGAGAAGTTTTTGTTGAGAAATATTAAATGGGAAAGGAATTCTTCCTATGGAACTAGTGATCGGTCGTACCTGTACTGCAGTAATATGAATAACTCGCTATTCACTC